AGCATCTTATCCCATTCTCAAATTGGTTTATTCTGCAGCAGCAAATGCTAATCATAATATGGGTTTGAACGAAGCTGATTCATTCATTAGTAAAGCCGAAGCCAATAGGAGTACTATTGTGAAAAAGTTAAGACCCCGGGCTCGAGGACGTAGTTATCTGATAAAAAGACCGACATGTCATATAACAATTGTATTAAAAGAAAAATCTAAATCATTTTTAGATCAATCTAAGATTTAGATTCATATTAAAAAAAATATATAATAGAAAAATATGGGACAAAAAATGAATCCACTTGGTTTCAGACTTGGTACAACTCAAAATCATCATTCCTTTTGGTTCACACAACCAAAAAATTATTCCGCGGGTCTACAGGAAGATGAAAAAATACGGAATTGTATCAAGAACTATGTACAAAAAAATAGAAAAATATCCTCAGGTTTCGAAGGAATTGCACGTATAACAATTCAAAAAAAAATCGATTTGATCCAAGTCATAATCTATATTGGATTCCCAAATTTATTAATAGAGGGGCAAACGCGAGGAATCGAAGAATTACAGATGAATGTACAAAAGGAGTTTCATTCTGTAAACCGGAGACTCAACATTGCTATCACAAGAGTTGAAAAACCTTATGGACAACCTAATATTCTTGCAGAATATATAGCTTTACAATTAAAAAATAGAGTTTCGTTTCGAAAAGCAATGAAAAAAGCTATTGAATTAACTGAACAAACGGATACAAAGGGAATTCAAGTGCAAATAGCAGGCCGTATCGACGGAAAAGAAATTGCACGTGTCGAATGGATCAGAGAGGGTAGAGTTCCCCTACAAACAATTCGCGCTAAAATTGATCATTGTTCCTATACAATTCGAACTATTTATGGAGTATTAGGTATAAAAATTTGGATATTTGTAGACGAGAAATAATCGACCCTGTCTTCCCATTCTGTCCAGTGATAAAACAAAAAATGACAAACTCTTTCATTCTTTTTCCGTTAAAAAAAAATGAACAATTCTAATTCTATAAGGTTAAATAAAAATTCGATTGATCATTTGGTATAATTGCTATGCTTAGTGTGTGACTCGTTAGTTTTTTCTTTATAGTTTCAAGTTGGGATTAAAAAAAATAGACTGACCCCCGCTATAAACTTTGTAATTATATAAAATAAACTAATAACCAACTTATTGCTTCGTATTGTCGAGATCCCAAGAAACAGTCACTATATGAATGAGTGGATCTATCATATGGTTGTAGCAACTGAAATTCTTTCAAGAAAAAATAAATCTGATTATGGGTTGTAAAGCAAAAAAAAAATAAAGGGATATGGATAAATGGAAGGATGATAGAAAGAAAGAACAAAAATATCAATGATATATGATTCCAATATGTATGGTCTATGAATCACGTCATAAAAGGCAGTGTGATAAAGCATCAATACTGATAATCAATACTGATAAGATAATTAGAAATATAAGAATTTGTAAATGAAATAATTTTAAATAGAATAAAATAATAAAGAGCCTTCGGGTTAATAAAAACTGAGGAAATTGGCTCGGGAACGAATTTTGTTGGAAGCTCCATTGCAAAGTTTGGACCTAACCATTAATGGAGAAGCTATGGGAACGACAGAACCTGTGACTGCATAGGATTCTATTGAAAATGAATCCTAATAATTCATTGGGTGGGATGGCGGAACGGACCAAGAAAAAATTGATTTATTCTGAGAGGTCATGAATTGAACCTACGAATGAAACAGGAAAGAGTAAATATTCGCCCGCGAAACCTTTATTTATTGGATTACAATCTTTTGTCGTAATTTGATAGAGGTAAAAAAAAATAAGGAAAGGATTCGTTATGTTATAAAAATAAAAAAGAGAAACATTACATTATCTATAAAGATAGATAAATGTACACACACGTCTAGCTGTATTGTATATCTTGTATCTACATCTTCCTTCCTATGTAAGAAATTAAATATCAATAAAAGCCATTACTTGGTGTATTATCTATTAATGTGTATCTATAATATTATTGAATTTGAATCCTTTCATTCGCGAGGAGCTGGATGAGAAGAAACTCTCATGTCCGGTTCTGCAGTAGAGATGGAATTAAGAAACAACCATCGACTATAACCCCAAAAGAACCAGATTTCGTAAACAACATAGAGGAAGAATGAAAGGAATATCTTGTCGAGGCAATCATATTTGTTTCGGCAGATACGCTCTTCAGGCACTTGAACCTGCTTGGATTACAGCTAGACAAATAGAAGCAGGGCGAAGAGCAATGACACGATATGCGCGTCGTGGTGGAAAAATATGGGTACGTATATTTCCCGACAAACCTGTTACAGTAAGACCCGCGGAAACACGTATGGGTTCGGGGAAGGGATCCCCTGAATATTGGGTATCCGTTGTTAAACGGGGTCGAATACTTTATGAAATGGGTGGAGTATCAGAAACTGTAGCTAGAGCAGCTATTGAGATAGCTGCGCGCAAAATGCCTATACGAACTCAATTTCTTATTTCAGGATAGAGATGTAGAACTAAACAAAAAGGGGTATTGGGGATGAAAAAACAACCGCAGGTTTATTTATTTCTGGACGGACAATATTTCTTTTTTTTCTTTCATACTTTTGCATTGAAATAACAGATTGAAATAAAAATGATATGATTCAACCTCAGACCCTTTTGAATGTAGCGGATAACAGCGGAGCTCGAAAATTGATGTGTATTCGAATCATAGGAGCTGGTAATCACCGATATGCTCATATTGGTGATGTTATTGTTGCTGTAATCAAAGAAGCAGTTCCCAATATGCCTCTAGAAAGATCAGAAGTAATTAGAGCTGTAATTGTACGTACATGTAAAGAACTCAGACGTGAAAACGGTATGATAATACGATATGACGACAATGCTGCAGTTGTCATTGATCAAGAAGGAAATCCAAAAGGAACTCGAGTTTTTGGTGCGATCGCTCGAGAATTGAGACAGTTGAATTTTACTAAAATAGTTTCATTAGCTCCCGAAGTATTATAAATAATAGTAGATGAGACTATGATATAGTAGGGTATCTGAAATAGATCAAATAGATCAAATTAGTAGATTGTGTCTCACGTATATACTTAAAAAAAAAAAAGAAAAAAAAAGGAAACATGTTGATTATATCAAAATTAGGAGGAACCTATAATTCTAGTTCGTCATGGGTAAGGACACTATTGCTGATCTAATAACTTCTATAAGAAATGCTGACATGGATAAAAAAGGAAGGGTTCGAATAGCATCTACAAATATCACCGAAAACATTGTTAAAATACTTCTACGAGAAGGTTTTATTGAAAACGTTCGGAAACATCAGGAAAGTAACAAATATTTCTTGGTTTCAACTCTGCGACATAGAAAAACAAGAAAAGGAATATATAAAACTAGAACCATTTTAAAGCGTATCAGCCGACCCGGCTTACGAATTTATTCCAACTATCAACGAATTCCTAAGATTTTAGGTGGAATGGGAATTGTAATTCTTTCTACTTCTCGAGGTATAATAACAGATCGAGAAGCTCGACTAGAAAGAATTGGAGGAGAAATTTTGTGTTATATATGGTAATCTTCCACCTCTGGTATCCGAATTTGATCTCTAACTTCCTATTTGTAAAATAGAGAGGAAAAGTGAGTTATATAACTCTTCCTCCATTAGTTGATACTTCAAGGAGGTTACCTGGAATGAAAGAACAAAAATTGATTCATGAGGGTTTAATTACTGAATCACTTCCCAACGGTATGTTCCGGGTCCGTTTAGATAATGAAGATCTAATTCTAGGATATGTTTCAGGGAGGATCCGGCGCAGTTTTATACGGATACTACCGGGAGATAGAGTAAAAATTGAAGTAAGTCGTTATGATTCAACCAGGGGACGTATAATTTATCGACTTCGCAACAAAGATTCGAACGATTAGGTTATTTTTTTAACCATGGGTATACAATTCGAAGTTCAAAAAAAAAATTCAAGAGACTTATTCTCTTCCAAGAAGTGGATTCGGAATTAAAGTAAGGAATAAAAAATATGAAAAAAAGGGCTTCCGTTCGTAAAATTTGTGAAAAATGTCGACTGATTCGCAGGCGTGGGCGAATTATAGTGATTTGTTCCAATCCGAAACATAAACAGAGACAAGGGTAATCTTTCTAAAAAAGAACTTTACTTTCCAAAATTCTAAAATAAGTACAATATGTAAAAATAAGGTCAAGGATCTGTTTTAACATGAAATGGATATCTCCGTATCTTTTCTTTTTGTATATTTCTGACTCATAAATATGAGATGATAAAATATGACAAAAGCTATACCAAGAATTGGTTCACATAGGAATGGGCGTATTGGTTCACGTAAGAATGGGCGTAGAATACCAAAAGGCGTTATTCATGTTCAAGCGAGTTTCAACAATACCATTATAACTGTTACAGATGTACGAGGTCGGGTAGTTTCTTGGGCCTCCGCTGGTACTTCTGGATTCAAAGGCACAAGAAGAGGAACACCTTATGCTGCTCAAGCCGCAGCGGTAAATGCTATTCATACAGTTGTTGATCAGAGTATGCAACGAGCAGAAGTTATGATAAAGGGTCCTGGTCTCGGAAGAGATGCAGCATTACGAGCCATTCGTAGAAGTGGTATATTATTAAGTTTCGTACGTGATATAACACCTATGCCACATAATGGATGTCGACCTCCTAAAAAAAGACGTGTGTAGAAATAAGAATTAAACCGATTTCAAGAGAAATAAATGATTCAATGATCAAATAATAATACTAGTATAGTATGGTTCGAGAGGAAGTAGCGGGATACACTCGAACACTACAGTGGAAGTGTGTTGAATCAAGAGTAGACAGTAAGCGTCTTTATTATGGTCGTTTCATTCTGTCACCACTTATGAAAGGTCAAGCTGATACCATCGGTATTGCCATGCGAAGGGCTTTACTTGGAGAAATAGAAGGAACATGTATCACAC